AGAAAAATTGATAAGCTTAACACAAAGGAGGAAAAAGAAATAATAGTAACTTGGTCCCGGGCATCTACCATTATCCCCACAATGATTGGCCACACTATTGCGATCCATAACGGAAGAGAGCATTTGCCTGTTTATATAACGGATCGTATGGTCGGCCACAAATTGGGAGAATTTGCACCGACTCTAAATTTCCGGGGACATGCAAAAAACGATAATAGATCTCGTCGTTAATAATTGTTAATAATTAATAAATATAGATGCTTATCCTTCATTAATGCAGAGGTAAAACTTATGAGAAAAACAAAGTCGCTGACTGAAGTATCTGCTTTAGGCCAATATATACCTATGTCTGTTCACAAGGCACGAAGAGTAATTGATCAGATACGCGGACGTTCCTATAAGGAAACGCTTATGATACTCGAACTCATGCCTTATCGAGCATGTTATCCCATTTTTAAATTGATTTATTCCGCAGCAGCAAACGCTAAACACAATAAAGGTTTCGAAAAAGAAGATTTAATAGTTTGGAAAGCGGAAGTTAACAAAGGAACTACCAGGAAAAAATTAAAACCTCGAGCTCGAGGGCGTAGTTATCTGATAAAAAGACCCACCTGTCATATTACTATTGTATTAAAAGATACATCCTACTATGAAGCATATCAAACATTAGATAATCGAGAAAAGTATTTACCTAGCAATTTACGTTTAAAGTCTAGTGGGGCACTATGGGACAAAAAATAAATCCACTTGGTTTCAGACTTGGTACAAGCCAAAGTCATTATTCCATTTGGTTTGCACAACCAAAAAAGTATTCTGAGGGTTTACAAGAAGATCAAAAAATACGGGATTGTATCAAGAATTATGCTCAACAAAACATGAAAACATCTTCTGGTGTCGAGGGAATTGCACGTATAGAAATTCAAAAAAGAATTGATCTGATCCAGGTCATAATCTATATGGGATTCCCCAAGTTATTAATAGAAAATAGACCACGAGGCGTCGAAGAACTACAGATGAATGTACAAAAAGAATTAAATTCTGTAAACCAAAAACTCAACATTGCTATTACAAGAATTGAAAAACCTTACAGACACCCTCATATTCTTGCGGAATTTATAGCTGGACAATTAAAAAATAGGGTCTCTTTTCGAAAAGCGATGAAAAAGGCTATTGAACTGGCCGAACAGGCTGATACAAAAGGAATTCAAATACAAATTGCAGGACGTATCGACGGAAAAGAAATTGCACGTATCGAATGGATCAGAGAAGGTAGAGTTCCCCTACAAACCATTCACGCCAAAATTGATTATTGTGCCTATACAGTTCGAACTATATATGGGGTTTTGGGTATAAAAATTTGGATATTTATAGACGAGGAATAGAATAATAAGCCTTTACTTGCCTTTCCCTTATATCCAAGACGGAACAAAAAAGAAAAACGATTAATTCTAATTCTATAAGGTTGAATAAAAATTCGATTGACACCCCTTTGACCGAATTGCTATGCTTAGTGTGTGACTCGTTGATTTTTGTTAGGATTAAGAAAAAATCTTAACAAAAAAATATGTTATATGACTAATTATGTTATGTGAACTAATAACTAACTCATCACTTTAAATTATCTGGATCCAAAGAAGCAGTCAAGATAGGATATATTTGTCTTATCATTGCAGCAACTGAATTCGCTTTGGCATAAACAAAAGGATGTGGATAAATGGAAGGTGAGAGAAAGATAGAAAAATCTACCAATGATATAAAATTCCAATATGTAAGGCCGATGAATCATCTCACAAAGGGCAGTGTAATAAAGCATCAATACAGATTCATCTATCATTATATGAATCTCTTCGCAGCACAAAAATAAAGAGCCTCGAGCCAATAAAGACTAAGAATATTGACTCAAAAAAAAAAGAAAGTAAAAGCTCCGCTGTCAAATTCAGGCCTACCCATTAATCAAGAAGCGGTGGGAACGACGGAACCTATGAATACAGAAGATTCAATTTAAAATGAATACAAACGGTTCAGCGGACGGGATGGCGGAATAAACCAGAGACCACTTCATCTATTCTGAACAGTCATGAACTAACCCTACAACAGAAATAGATATTGAAAGAGTAAATATTCGCCCGCGACATTTTTTGCTTATTGAATTGATAAAATATAGGCGATCTGATACGATAAAAGCGAAAAGAAAACAAAGATTTGTTATAACTATAGTTTTTATTTTATTTATATAACTTCTATTAGAAATTAGATTATAAATTCTCTTTTTAATTCTCTAAATAGATATAGATACTTTTGTTTGGATCATTTCATTCGCGAGGAGCCGGATGAGAAAAAATTCTCATGTCCGGTTCTGTAATAGAGATGGGATTGAAAAAGAACCATCTACTATAACCCCAAAAGAACTCGATTCCGTAAACAACATAGAGGAAGGATGAAGGGAATCTCTTATCGAGGGAATCATATTTGTTTCGGCAGATATGCTCTTCAGGCACTTGAACCCGCTTGGATTACGTCTAGACAGATAGAAGCGGGGCGGCGGGCAATGACACGAAATGCGCGTCGTGGTGGAAAACTGTGGGTACGTATATTTCCAGACAAACCGGTTACAGTAAGACCTGCGGAAACACGTATGGGTTCGGGGAAAGGATCTCCCGAATATTGGGTAGCTGTTGTCAAACCGGGGCGAATACTTTATGAAATAAGCGGGGTAACAGAAAAAATTGCCAGAAAAGCTATCTCAATAGCGGCATCCAAACTGCCTATACGAACTCAATTTCTTATTTCAGAATAGGAATGTAGAAACAGACGTTGGGATAAAAAAACAACCGCCATTTTTTTTGGACTGGACAAAGTTTTGAACAAATAATATTTCTTTTTCTTTTTTCGCCTTTGCATTGAAAGATTCAAAAATAATATGATTCAACCACAAACCCGTTTGAATGTGGCAGACAACAGCGGGGCTCGAGAATTAATGTGTATTCGAATCATAGGAGCTAGCAACCGTCGATATGCTCATATTGGTGACATTATCGTTGCTGTAATAAAAGAAGCAATACCAAATATGCCTTTAGAAAGGTCAGAAGTGATCCGAGCTGTAATTGTACGTACTCGCAAAGAACTCAAACGCGACAACGGTATGATAATACGATATGATGACAATGCTGCGGTTATTATTGATCAAAAAGGAAATCCAAAAGGAACTCGCGTTTTTGGTGCAATCGCCCGAGAATTGCGACAATTAAACTTTACAAAAATCGTTTCATTAGCTCCCGAGGTATTATAAACCAACCACCAGATATAGTAGGCTATTTGAATGAAATCGAGTAGTAGATTATGTATCACGTATATACCTTTCCTTTTTACATTTACAAAAAAAGAATAAACGAAGAAAAGCATGTTGATTATATAAAAATTCGGAGCACGACAAATTTTAGGGCATCATGAGTAGGGACACCATTGCCGATATAATAACCTCGATACGAAATGCTGACATGAATCGAAAGGGAACGGTTCGAATAACATCGACTAAAATTACGGAAACCCTTGTTAAAATACTTTTACGAGAAGGTTTTATTGAAAACGTGAGGAAACATCAGGAAAAAAACAAATATTTTTTGGTTTTAACTCTACGACATAGAAGGAATAGGAAAGGACCTTATAATACAAAATTTTTAAATTTAAAACAGGTCAGCCGCCCCGGTCTACGAATCTATTCTAATTATCAACGACTTCCTAGAATTTTAGGTGGAATGGGGATTCTAATTCTTTCTACCTCGCGAGGTATAATGACAGACCGAGAGGCTCGACTAGAAAGAATTGGCGGAGAAATTTTATGTTATATATGGTAATCCCTCTGATATACGAATTGGATCCGAAATTTCCTATTTTTGAAAAAAAGAGAAAGGACGGGTTATCTAATATCACTCCTCCTCCATCAGTTGAAACTTTACAGGGGTTTTACCTGGAATGAAAGAAGAAAAATCGACTCATGAAGGTTTAATTATTGAATCACTTCCTAACGGTATGTTCCGGGTTCGTTTAGATAATGAGGATCTGGTTCTAGGTTATGTTTCAGGAAGGATACGGCGTAGTTTTATACGAATACTACCCGGGGATAGAGTTAAAATTGAAGTAAGCCGTTATGATTCAACTAGAGGACGTATAATTTATAGACTCCGTAACAAGGATTCAACCGATTAAGTTGCTTTTCCACTCCTACATTCCGGAATACGAGATTTCAAATTTCAAGAAACTTATTTTCTTCCAAGAAACAGATTCGGAATTAAAGTAAGGAATGAAAAATATGAAAATAAGAGCCTCCGTTCGTAAAATTTGTGAAAAATGTCGACTAATTCGTAGGCGGGGACGAATTATAGTAATTTGTTCCAACCCGAAACATAAACAACGACAAGGATAATAAGTCTACTAATAAAGGAGACTTCATAACGGACTCGATGTACAAATGATGTACAAAAAAAACAAGAAAAGATTTGTTTTGACATGAAATGGATATTTCCATATATCTCTGACTCATATTTATGAGACAATAAAATATGGCAAAACCCATACCAAGAATTGGTTCACATAGGAATAGGCGTATTAATTCACGTAAGAGTGCACGTAAAATACCAAAGGGGGTTATTTATGTTCAAGCCGGTTTCAACAATACCATTGTGACTGTTACAGATGTACGAGGTCGAGTGGTTTCTTGGGCCTCCGCCGGCACTTGCGGGTTCAAAGGGGCAAAAAGAGGGACACCGTTTGCTGCTCAAACCGCAGCAGGAAACGCTATTCGTAAAGTAGTCGAGCAAGGTATGCAACGAGCAGAAGTCATGATAAAGGGTCCTGGTCTCGGAAGGGATGCAGCATTACGAGCTATTCGGAGAAGCGGCATACTGTTAAGTTTCGTACGCGATGTAACCCCCATGCCGCATAATGGCTGTCGACCCCCTAAAAAAAGACGTGTGTAAAAAAACACTAAGCATTGAAGGGAT